GGGTTGCTGTTTCCATTTTTTCGATAATTTCAAGATCATAAAGGATCACGATAATGTCGTTTATTTACAACTACAACGGAATGGTATACAAAGTCAACAGATTTTAACCCATGATGAAAGAGGATTTATGGCTACAAAAACCGTTGAGAGTAGTTCTAGATCTGGGCCAAGACGAACTGGCGTAGGGAGTTTATTGAAACCATTGAATTCGGAATATGGAAAAGTAGCTCCAGGGTGGGGGACTACACCACTTATGGGAGTTGCAATGGCTCTATTTGCAATATTTCTATCTATTATTTTAGAAATTTATAATTCATCTGTTTTACTGGATGGAATTTCAATGAATTAGTTCAGAAAAACTAGGAAGTCCTAGTTTTTCAATCAAAAAAGAGTATTTTACTTATACTTACTTAATGCTTAAAATACTTAATACTTCAACTTAATATTACCTAAGACTTGGATTTCATTCTGGTAGTTCGATCGTGAAATTTATTTGTTTCGATATTTCATTTCCGGAATATGAGCGTGTGACTTGTTATAATTGATCCTATTGATAATACAGAGAATGGACCTGTCATCTCTATCAAGATGATTCTACCTCGTCAGATATTTATTATAGTCTCTGAAGCACGGACTATATAGAATAGATCAAGAAAAGAAATATTTGAACTATGATTCATACCTATTATTCAGACCTCGCAACCGGATTAAAAAAAATGGAAATAGGTCTTTTATAAATAAAACAATTTTTTCTTTCATACTTCTTTTGACCAAAATAAACCTCTTTCTCTATATTTTGTTGAGTTATTACATTCATTGAAGAAGTGATGATCAAATGGTTTTTACTCAGAAAACCTTTGAGGTTAGTTTTGGCTTTCTTAAATCATCGTGGTTCTAGTATGAATCTGAGGTTTCAATTGATTCATAGGGTCTCAACAAGAGAATTCCTATCAAACAAAAAAAAAAAAACAAAAAAAAAAGATAGGGAAGAGAAGATTCAAGAGGCCTGTCACGATTAACATAAAGAAAGATGGATGAGCCAACTTGAGATTTTATTTCTTAGCATTATCATCACAAAGAAGAGATTCCGGATTTTTCTTACTTCGTATCTTTGGGTCAAATCGAGTCAAGCGGCTAAGCCACAAGAAGTTTGAAACTCTCTATTCCATATCCGTTGAACCCAGTATTTGTGTGTTTCGGTTTGAGCCGTACGAGATGAAATTCTCATATACGGCTCTCAGAGGGGGAATCTTTCTTGGGTTACCTATCTCAATAAAGTATATGATTGGTTCGAGGAACGTCTCGAGATTCAAGCGATTGCAGATGATATAACTAGTAAATATGTCCCTCCTCATGTCAACATATTTTATTGTCTAGGGGGGGTTACGCTTACTTGTTTTTTAGTACAAGTAGCTACGGGTTTTGCTATGACCTTTTACTATCGTCCAACTGTTATAGAGGCTTTTTCCTCTGTTCAATACATAATGACTGAGGTCAACTTTGGTTGGTTAATTCGATCAGTTCATCGATGGTCAGCAAGTATGATGGTTCTAATGATGATCTTGCACGTATTTCGTGTGTATCTTACAGGTGGTTTTAAAAAACCCCGCGAATTAACTTGGGTTACAGGGGTGGTTCTTGCTGTATTGACCGCATCTTTTGGCGTAACTGGTTATTCCTTACCTCGGGACCAAATTGGCTATTGGGCAGTAAAAATTGTAACAGGCGTGCCTGAAGCTATTCCTATAATAGGATCACCCTTGGTAGAATTATTACGTGGAAGTGCTAGTGTGGGCCAGTCTACTTTGACTCGTTTTTATAGTTTACATACTTTTGTATTGCCTCTTCTTACTGCCGTATTTATGTTAATGCACTTTCCAATGATACGTAAGCAAGGTATTTCAGGTCCTTTATAGAGAAGGCAGATCATAGATATTTGTAATTTATCATATCGGGGAGGAACAAGAGTCTTTCATTGCTACAAATATGGATTATTTAAAAATAAGGCATGTTATTTGGATACTTCTATTCAACTCTGAAGTATTGTTTATTTGATACGAATCAAATAGTTGAAGTATATTTTTCTAAAAGAGGATGGATTATGGGAGTGTGTGACTTGAACTATTGATTGGTCCATGCAGATATATGATTTTATCCGCCACGTTGGAATTCACAACCTAACGTGTCTCCGCATCCAACCATCACGTCAATCCCTTTATGTAGCATAGGATAGGCCGGTTCGCTTGAGGAGAATATTTTCTATGATCATACCCGAATCATGTCATGCATGAACAGGCTCCGTAAGATCCCTAGAATAGAATGATCCAATGTTCTATTTATTCCACTTTTTTTGATTTTTCTTTTTTTTTTTTTAGTAATTTTCTTATAATTAATTTATAGTATTAATATTTCGTATTAATTTGATAGTAATCTTAGTAAGTTTTTTATAGTATGTAGATGCATTCATTTCCTCTGCATCGACCCTGAATCTATGATACTATTGGAGTTAAATAGGGGATCTAAAGAAGAACAGGGGCTAGACTTTATTAGTAACAAGTAAAAATTTTGTATTTTTGTATGTAATACAATCGAGATGTTGTGGGGATAAATACCAACCAAAAGACATGAGACAATCCAAAAAGCACTTGATCATGATCAAATTTGTAAGCCTACTTGGATATTGAGCATTTCCTTGTTGCCAGAACTGAATTCTTTGCAATTAATAATGAATCGTTGAAACTCGGGGAAATGGAATTTTATAAATCTTTTCTTACATAGAGTCATTCTACATTATATATGTAGATATGTATGAAATATAGATCTTCTATGGACCTATTTATGTTCTATGGATCTATTTCTGTGATTCTTTTGATTCTTGCTCGAGCCGGATGATAAAAAATTATCATGTCCGGTTCCTTTGGGGGATGGATCCACAAGAATTCACCTATCCAAATAACAAAGAAACCTGATTTGAATGATCCTGTATTAAGAGCTAAATTGGCTAAAGGGATGGGACATAATTATTATGGAGAACCTGCATGGCCCAATGATCTTTTATATATTTTTCCAGTAGTAATTCTAGGCACTATTGCATGTAATGTGGGTTTAGCAGTTCTAGAGCCGTCAATGATCGGTGAACCAGCGGATCCGTTTGCAACTCCGTTGGAAATATTACCCGAATGGTACTTCTTTCCCGTATTTCAAATACTTCGCACAGTACCCAATAAGTTATTGGGTGTTCTTTTAATGGTTTCAGTACCAATAGGATTATTGACAGTACCTTTTTTGGAGAATGTCAATAAATTCCAAAATCCATTTCGTCGTCCAGTAGCTACAACAGTCTTTTTGATCGGTACCGCAGTAGCTCTTTGGTTAGGTATTGGAGCAACTTTACCTATTGAGAAATCCCTAACTTTAGGTCTTTTTCAAATTGATTAAACCGTGAAATACCACGACATAGGTATCTAAGGAAGATCCCCTTCTGGATCTTCCCTAGATACATCAATCTTATTATGATCTATTCTGCAAATATATGGGCCGTGTCGGAGATTAAAAACTTATTCTATTCTTTATTTATTTCTAAAAACTAAAAAAAGAAAAAATTCCAATGGATTTAAAATGAAAACTTTTTCTTAGGTAAATTGATTGCAAAATGCTTCTGTAGAGTGCCCAATATCTGTTTTACATCTTCTATTCGAAAATATTCCATTTTCATAAGATCTTCTTGACTGTGACTCAAAAGGTCCAATAATGTATGTATATTGGACCTTTTGAGACAATTATAGGTCCTGGAAGACAATTCTGATTGGTCAATAAAAATACATGTCAATGGAATTCCTTTTTTGTTTTTCTTGAGATTAGTGAATCTGTCTTGAAAGGAAAAAAGGGGCAGATTCCATCTGTTTTCATTTTCCTCGAAATTCATGTCCTCTTCCTCTGCATGTAGAAAAGGAATCAATAAATCAATCAAATTACGAGAAGCCTCATAAAGTGCTTCTTTAGGAGTTAAACTTCCATTCGTCCATATTTCTAGAAAGAGTATCTCTTGTTTTTCATCCCCATTCCCATAAGAATGAATACTATGATTCGCATTTCGAACAGGCATAGATACAATATCTATAGGATAACTTCCATCGTGAGAATCGTTTGTGGATTTCATACGATATCCGCGATCTCTCTTGATTTGTAATTCAATACACAAATCAATTGGTTCTGTCAGGTTAGCTATATGCTGTGTTGTATCAACTATTTCTACAGAAGGTGGTGAGATGATATCTTGAGCTGTTATGTATTTTGGACCCCTGACGCAAATGGATGCGTCCCTAACTCCATAGAGATTACTTCTCAATACAATCTCTTTCAAATTTATTAAAATCTCATGTACTGATTCTTCAATACCTGCTATTGTAGAATATTCATGCAGCACATTTTCAGATGTTGCACGTGTGATACATGTTCCTTCTATTTCTCCAAGTAAAGCCCTTCGCATGGCAATACCTATAGTATCGGCTTGACCTTTCATAAGCGGGGACAAAACGAAACGACCATAATAAAGACGCTTGCTGTCTACTCTTGATTCAACACATTTCCACTGTAGTGTTCGAGTGGATCCTGCTACTTCTTCTCGAACCATACTCTTATTTTTCTTTTATTTATGATTATTGAATCAGATCATTGAATCATTTATTTCTCTTGGAATCTCTTGAATTCTTATTTCTACACACGTCTTTTTTTAGGGGGGCGACATCCATTATGCGGCATGGGTGTTACATCACGTACGAAACTTAATAGCATCCCATTTCTACGAATGGCTCGTAATGCCGCATCTCTTCCGAGACCTGGACCCTTTATCATAACTTCTGCTCGTTGCATACCCTGATCGACTAATGTACGAATAGCATTAAATGCCGCGGCTTGAGCAGCATAGGGTGTTCCTTTTCTTGTACCTCTGAATCCAGAAGTACCTGCGGAAGCCCAAGAAACCACCCGACCTCGTACGTCTGTAACAGTTACAATAGTATTGTTGAAACTCGCTTGAACATGAATAACTCCTTTTGGTATTCTACGTTCACTCTTATTTGAACCAATACGTGCATTCTTACGTAAACCAATTTTTGCTATAGGTTTTGTCATATTTTATTAGATCATATTTATAAGAATAAAATAAAAAGAAAGAAGAATCAGAAATCTACATAAAGATACAGATACAGAAATATCCATTTCATATGAAAACAAATTCTTTCTTCTTTCTTTTTACATGTACATGTAACATGTACATGAGTTTTTCTTTTAAAAAGTTCTTGATTTAAAACTTGAGAAGGATTACCCCTGTCTCTGTTTATGTCTCGGATTGAAACAAATGACTCTAATTCGCCCCCGCCTACGAATCAAGCGACATTTTTCACAAATTTTACGAACGGAAGCCCTTATTTTCATATTTATCATTCCTTACTTTCATTCTGAATCTATTTTTTTTTTGAAAAAAAAATCAGTTTATTGCATTTTTGAACTTCGAATTATATCCCTACAAAAAGGATGTTTAAAAGAATGATCTAATCGTTCGAATCTTTTTTGCGAAGTCTATAAATTATACGTCCCCTGGTTGAATCATAACGACTCATTTCAATTTTGACTCTATCTCCGGGTAGTATACGTATAAAACTGCGCCGGATTCTTCCTGAAATATAACCTAGAATTAGATCTTCATTATCTAACTGAACTCGAAACATACCGTTGGGAAGTGATTCAGTAATTAAACCCTCATGAATTAATTTTTGTTCTTTCATTCCAGGGAACCCCCTTTAAGTATCAACTAATAGAGGAAGAGTTCTATAATTCACTTCTCCTCTCTATTTTACAAATAGTAAGTTCGAGAGAAAATTAGGGTACCCAGGAGAATCACCATATATAACACAAAATTTCTCCTCCAATTTTTTCTAGTCGAGCTTCTCGATCTGTCATTATACCTCGAGAAGTAGAAAGAATTACAATTCCCATTCCGCCTAAAATCTTAGGAATTCGTTGATAGTTGGAATAGATTCGTAGACCGGGTCGGCTTATACGCTTTAAAATTATTTTATTACCTTTCCTAGTCTTTCTATGTCGTAAGGTTAAAACCAAGAATTCTTTTTGACTTTCTTGATGTTTTCGAACATTTTCAATAAAACCTTCTCGTAAAAGTATTTTCACAATGTTTTTAGTGATATTAGTAGATACTATTTGAACTCTTCCCTTTTGATCTATGTCAGCATTTCTTATAGAAGTTAATATATCGGCAATAATGTCCCTACCCATGACGAACTATAGTTATTGGTGCCTCCTAATTTTGATATAATCAACATGCTTCTTTTTTGTTTTCTTTTTTATTGAATTTTTTTTTGAAATTCTTCAATTATAAAAAATTATTAGAAATTTAAAGTATATGCATGAGACACAATCTATTCTATTAATCGGATTTATTTCAGATATTTGAATATTAGAAATAGAAATATTCCATATGATAGATTATAGATATAGAATAGATATATATTATATATATATATAGATAGGATATATCCTATTTTTCATCTATAATACTTCGGGTGCTAATGAAACTATTTTAGTAAAATTCAATTGTCGCAATTCTCGAGCAATCGCACCAAAAATTCGAGTTCCTTTTGGATTTCCTTCTTGATCAATGATAACCGCTGCATTGTCATCATATCGTATTATCATGCCATTATCACGTTTGAGTTCTTTACACGTGCGTACAATCACAGCTCGAATTATTTCTGATCTTTCTATAGGCATGTTGGGCACTGCTTCTTTGATTACAGCAACAATAACATCGCCAATATGAGCATATCGGTGATTACCAGTTCCTATGATTCGAATACACATCAATTCTTGAGCTCCACTGTTATCCGCTACATTCAAAAGAGTCTGAGGTTGAATCATATCATTTTTATTTTAATCTCTTATTTCAATGCAAGGGATAATGGAAAAAAGAAATATTGTCTGTCCAGAGATAAAGAAATCCGTGGTTGTTTTTTCATTCTCAATACTCCTTCTTCTTTTACTTTTGTTTACCTATCCTGAAATAACAAATTGAGTTCGTATAGGCATTTTGCATGCAGCTATTTCCATAGCAGCTTTGGCTACAGTTTCTGATACTCCACTCATTTCATAAAGTATTCGGCCCGGTTTAACAACAGATACCCAATATTCGGGGGATCCCTTGCCCGAACCCATACGTGTTTCTGTAGGTCTTATAGTAACAGGTTTGTCGGGAAAGATACGTACCCATATCTTTCCACCACGACGCGCATATCGTGTCATTGCTCTTCGCCCTGCTTCTATTTGTCTAGCTGTGATCCAAGCAGGTTCAAGTGCCTGAAGAGCGTATCTGCCAAAACAAATATGATTGCCTCGGCAAGATATTCCTTTCATTCTACCTCTATGTTGTTTACGAAATCTGGTTCTTTTGGGGTTATAGTTGATGGTTATTTCCGAATTCCATCTCTACTGCAAAGCTGGACATGAGAGTTTCTTCTCATCCAGCTCCTCGCGAATGAAATGATTCAATAATATTACATATACACATGTATTTATGTATTTCATTCTAAGAAAGAATTTACTAGAATTTACTAATTTTTTTTATATTGAATTTGTTACATAGGTAGTTGTATATATAATGCTTCTTTCTTTTATCAAAATTTCTAAAGTATTTTACTTTACCTCTATTGAATCACGCCAACAGTCATCCAATAAATAAAATTCTTAAATTAAATAAAAATAAAGAAAGGTTTCGCGGGCGAATATTGACTCTTTCCTCCTTCATTTGTAGGGTCAATTCATGACCATTTAGAAGAAATCCATTTTTTCTTGGTTCATTCCGCCATCCTACCCAATGAATCATTAGGATTGATTCGTTTTCAAGAAAATCCTATGTAATCACAGGTTCCATCGTTCCCATAGCTTCTCTATTAATGCTTAGGCCTGAACTCTGCAATGGAGCTCTCAACAAAATCTGTTATTTGTTTCCGAGTCAATCTCCTCAGTTTTTATTAACCCGAAGCTCAATTCAATTATTCTTTATTTTTTATTATTTCTATTATCTATTTTTATCTCTTTTTCTATCTTTGATATCTTATTATTTCTTTATCTATCTTATTACATACATAATAGACTGACTATATTATCCATATTGATTAGATTATTTAGATTATTATTTTAATTTAATTTTTTTTATTATATTTCTTATATTTTCTTCTATGTTTCTATTTTCTTTCTATTTTTTATTTGTATATTTCTTATTCTATTGTAATTGTATATTTTGTATTTTTATTTGATGTTGATGCTTTATAACACTGCCTTTTTTATGGGGTAATTCTTCATAAACCATACATATGGGAATCATATATCATTGAGATCTTTATTCTCTCTTTCTATCATCCTTCCTTTTTTCCACATCCCTTTTTTTTCACAATTCATAATCAGATTTCTTTTTTATGAAAAGAATTTCAGTTGCTACAACTATATGATCGATTCAGTCATATAGTGACTGTTTCTTGGGATCTCGACAATACGAAGCAATAAGTTGGTTATTAGTTTTGAGTTTCTTTAGTTTTTATAGTTACTAAGTTTATAGTGGGGTCAGCCTTTTTTTTTTCAATCTCAATTCTCAACTCTAAAGAAAAAATTAACGAGTCACACACTGAGCATAGCAATTATACTAAAATCTAAATTAAATTTAAATAAAGGGTAAATCAAATTTTTATTCAACCTTATATAATTATAATTGTTTGTTTTTCTTTGATTAAGAAAAAGAAGAAAAGAGTTTCTAAATTTTTTCTATCGATGAGCAGAATGGCGAGATAAAGAAAGGTTCATTATTCTTATTTTCTTATTCTTGGTTTACAAATATCCAAATTTTGATGCCTAAGACTCCATAGATAGTTCTAATTGTATGGGAACAGTGATCAATTTTAGCGCGAATTGTTTGTAAAGGAACCCTGCCTTCTCTGATCCATTCGACACGTGCAATCTCTTTTCCGTCGATACGCCCTGCAATTTGCACTTGAATTCCTTTTGTACCCGTTTGTTCAGTTAATTCAATAGCTTTTTTCATTGCCTTTCGAAATGAGACTCTATTTTTTAATTGTAAAGCTATATATTCTGCAAGAATATTAGGTTGTCCATAAGGCTTTTCAATTCTTGTGATAGCAATGTTGAGTCTCCGATTTACAGAATGAAACTCTTTTTGTACATTCATCTGTAATTCTTCGACTCCCCGTGTTCGTCCTTCTATTAATAAATTGGGAAATCCAATATAGATTATGACTTGAATCAAATCTATTCTTTTTTTAATTCCTATACGGACAATTCCTTCTAAACCCGAGGATATTTTCTTATTTTTTTTGACATAGTCCTTAATACAATTCCGTATTCTTTCATCTTCTTGTAGACCCATGGAAAAATTCTTTGGTTTTGCGAACCAAAAAGAATGATGACTTTGAGTTATTCCAAGTCTGAAACCAAGTGGATTTATTTTTTGTCCCATATTTTTCTATTCTTTTTCCATCCATTTTTTTCTAAATAGAAATCTAAATTTTAGATTTTTCTTTTAAAAAAATCTTTATATGACAAGTGGTTTTTTTTATCAGATAATTACGTCCTCGAGCCCGGGGTCTTAATTTTTTCACAATAGTACCTCTATTGACTTCAGCTTTACTAATAAATAAATCAGCTTCATTCAAACCCATATTATGACTAGCATTTGCTGCTGCAGAATAAACTAATTTTAAAATTGGATAAGATGCCCAATAAGGCATTAGTTCCAGTATCATGAGTGTTTCCTCATAAGAACGTCCGCGAATTTGATCAATTACTCTTCGTGCTTTGAAAACAGACATACATATATGTTGAGCTAAAACTTTTGCTTCTCTATCCGAATTTTTGTTCTTTATCATAAAAGTTCTCCCCCGCCAATGAATGATAAGTGCCTAGGTGAAGTATAGTA